CTTTCCAAAAAAAATCAATACACCGAGCACTACGCTTAGATTTATTGGATTTGTTGCTAAAATATCGGTATTAAACTCGAAACTCCCAGCGGATGACCAGTGCCCCACGGAAACAAAAGAATCAATTAGATTTTTCATATGCTCTCCCTTTATAGATAGGACTAACAAAGAACAGAGTTCTTTTTGTATCACTCCGCTTATTATTCTTAATGGAATTTGAGAATTCTCAAATTTCTTAGTTATGGTTATGTTTTTCTTCTAAGATGAAATGGAACATTAAACAAAAGGATTTGCAAATAAAAGAGCTAATGCCACGACCAGTCCATAAATTGTTAAAGCTTCCATAAAAGCCAGACTAAGCAATAAAGTACCTCGTATTTTACCCTCTGCTTCTGGTTGTCTCGCAATACCTTCTACGGCTTGGCCCGCAGCAGTACCTTGACCAACCCCAGGTCCGATAGAAGCAAGCCCTACAGCCAATCCAGCAGCAATAACGGAAGCAGCAGAAATAAGTGGATTCATGGTAAGCTCCTCGCACCAAAAAAAGAAATGGTTAATGATACAACCAACCAATGAATTAGTACTTAATCTACTTCTTTTTCTACTTCTACTTTTACTATTTACTTTACTACACTTATTTCTTATTTTTTGATCTTTATCACTAAAATCTATCGGGTCGAAGTAGCTAAAAGCTCCAAATGGAATTCATAATATTACTGAATTGTCAGAACTACTTCGATATACCGTTTTTCCTTTCTACCCTATGTAATAGATATGTATACGGTTTTAGTCATTGCGTTTCCTTGTTTATAAAATATTCTATTCTTTCTCTTTCATTCAATTCACAATAACAGACAAAATAGAAAAAGGACTGATATGGGAATCCATCTAAATGCAGTGGGCTAGAAAAAAAGAGATAGGGGTAATTGCTATTTAACTAGTAAATAACATATACTTTTCTTCTTCCATAACGTAAATCACCTGCACTTTTTCTTCTATTAAATCGTATTCTGGAACCATTCTTCGAAACATACACAAGGATTGATACTCATAGGCATTACATATACATATATGTAGTAGGATCCCCAACCCTTCTTTCTATTCCAAATTCTGCAATATCATCTATCTTTCTTCATATATACATACATATAGCTATTTGCATTTTCTTATCCAACCCAGTAGTGGATTATATTGAACCCCCGCATTGCTTGAATTGGGATAAGCTTCAAAAAAGACTATTTCGAAAGTTAGTCAATGATGACCCTCCATGGATTCACCTATATAAGCCGCAGCCAAAGTTGCAAAAATAAGAGCTTGAATACCACTTGTAAATAATCCAAGAAACATGACAGGTATAGGAACTACTGAAGGCACTAAAGAAACAAGAACAACAACCACTAATTCATCAGCCAATATATTCCCGAAAAGTCGAAAACTAAGAGATAAAGGTTTTGTGAAATCTTCTAGAATATTAATTGGTAAAAGTATTGGAGTTGGTTGAATGTATTTCCCGAAATATCCCAATCCTTTTTTGCTAAGACCCGCATAGAAATATGCCACTGACGTAGGTAAAGCTAAAGCAACAGTAGTATTTATATCATTCGTGGGCGCAGCTAACTCTCCATGAGGTAACTTTATGATTTTCCAAGGTAAAAGAGCACCTGACCAGTTAGAAACAAAAATAAATAGGAACATCGTTCCTATAAATGGAACCCAAGGACCATACCCCTCTCCAATCTGAGTTTTGCTCAAGTCTTGAATAAATTCAAGGACATATTCGAAGAAATTCTGACCGTCGGTCGGAATGGTTTGTGGATTCCGAACAGCTATGATGACTGAACCTAATAAGATAGCAATTACAACCCAAGAAGTGATAAGTACTTGGGCATGAATTTGTAAACCTCCTATTTGCCAATATAAATGTTGGCCTACTTCTACACCTGATATATCGTATAACCCTTTGAGTGTTTGAATGGAACATGGTATAACATTCATATTGTCCTCTAACAGATTCAAAAAAGTAATTATTTTGATTCAACCATCTCTTTCTCAATTCATCTATGTTCATTCATGAATTTAAGTTATGAATCGTATATTTTGGAAATCACATAAAAAAAAATACCAATCATTTTATGTTTTAAATCTTAAATATTATTCAATATTCAAAACATAGTTCAAACTCCAAAAGATGCAAACCAAAATAGTAACAATCAAAGAGAGTTCACCAAAAACAAACTAATCTTCTTCTTTCTTCTTCTTAATGATAAGATTAATGATAAGATAATCAACCATTTTTTAGATAACTAGAACGGCCCTCACAAATTGCAGATACTAATTTGGTAAGAATCAATCGAATCGAAGCTATAGCATCATCGTTGGCCGGAATAGAAATATCTGCAAGATCTGGGTCACAATTTGTATCGATTAAACAAATCGTCGGAATACCCAAAATGACACATTCTCGAAGAACCGTATATTCTTCTTGCTGATCAACGATAATTACAATATCGGGCAATCCCGTCATATATTTGATCCCACCCAGATATGTTTGCAAGGTAGATAACTTTCTCTTCAACATTGCTGCATCTCCTTTGGGGAGACGATTGAGTTTCCCCATCTTTTGTTCTGCTCTTAAGTCCCTGAACTTCTGAAGTCTTGTTTCTGTAGTAGACCAATTCGTTAACATACCACCAAGCCATTTTTTATTAACATAATGACATCGAGCCCTTATTGCTGCTGATGCTACTAAATCCGCTGCTTTCTTTTTGGTGCCTACGATTAAGAATCTTTTTCCCCTACTTGCTGCATCAAAAACTAAATCGCAGGCTTCTGATAAAAAACGAGCAGTTATAGTAAGATTTGTAATATGAATACCTTTACGCTTTGCAGAGATGTAAGGAGCCATTCTAGGATTCCATTTATTAGTACCATGACCAAAATGAACTCCTGCTTCCATCATTTCTTCCAAATTGATGTTCCAATATCGTCTTCCCATTTTCCCACACTTTCTCTTTTTCTTTTTTTTCAAAGAGATTCAGTACCTTGTGAAATAAATAATTGTTCCGACGGAACCTTCTACCAGGATTGACCATTAATCTACGACCCAAACCATGAATTTCATTCTTTCTTTTTTATTTCATTGATTGATTACGAAATCCATAATCGGACCAGAGAGTTAAAGTAAAAAGAATGAACCTCTTGTTAGGAATTAGTAAATTACATTACGTAAATGATTGGTCTGATGTCTCATGGAAAGTGTTTGGGGCACAAGAACAAAATAATTCTCTATGGTGTAACAAAATATCTCCCATTTCCAACTCGAATAGATTCTTCCTTTTGATTTTCAAATGAATGTTTTTGTCTTGCTTTGAACGATGTACTAATTTTTTGAATCCGGTACCAACCGGTATAATCCCCCCCAGAACAACGTTCTCTTTCAGGCCTTTCAACCAATCAATACGACCTCGTAGAGCAGCTTTTGATAAAACTCGAGCAGTTTCTTGAAAACTCGCTTCGGATATGAAACTTTGAGTATTCAGAGATGACTTCGTTATTCCCAATAAGATTGCCCGATAACAGATCGCTTCGTCCAAAACACGCCCTGCTCGCTCTGCTCGCAACAATCCAATAAATTCCCCAGGTAAAAAAACATTAGACATTCCATCTTCTGAAACCAAAACTCTTGATGTTACTTGACGTACAATAATCTCTATATGTCTATTATGGATCTGTACCCCCTGGGATCGATAAACCTTTTGGATCTTATTAACCAAAGAGATACGACTTTGGGCTATGGTTAGTTCAGCTCCAATAAAGAATCCCCAGGGAATCCCAAGAATCCTTCGGATACGGTCGTCCCAACCTTCAACTCTTCTTTCGAGGTTCATCGATATTGAATCAATTGAACGAACTTCTAAGATTTGTTCCACTTTTGGAAGACCTTGCGTTATGTCACCAGATCTCGATTTTTCATATATAAATGTAATTAATGTATCTCCTTCATAAAAGGTTTCCCCATAATGGCCATGGACAGTTGCTCCTGGAGTAACCAAATAGGGCTTAGCTGATCTTATAACTAAAGAGTCAACATGAACAATGAAAATTTGACCAGATTTTTTTATGCGTGATCCGTATTTCAATAGACATACATTTTCACAAAGGAATTGTCCAAGGCTAATTATTGTCCATGCCTCTTCACAAGAATCGTGATGGAGAAAACACCAATTCAAATGGAATGAATTCCAAATGATGTTACTGCATGGATCGGGATTATAAATACTACTATTTTCATCTAGGAAACAGTATTGAAATGGAAGTACTTGAAGCACTTGGAAAGTCTGTTGAGATTTTTCAAGTAAAAAATATTTCTTTAAAAAGACTTGATTATAAGTTCTTAAATAGTAAGATGAACGAAAATTTACTATTTTAGGCACAATAGTACCTAAAGGACCAAAAAAATCCCTAATTGGAGTCAGGGGATCCGATTCTTTTGTCGCATTATTATATCTCGAAGTATTGAAGGGGCCGATTCGAAAACAATTGGATGATGACAAAATTATGAAAGATTGGCATTCCTTATTTCGATTCAACAACGTACCAAGAGTTTCCTGATGTTGGGGAAATAATCGAATCTTCGCCTTGGAATCAAAAGGATTTATATCGGCACGATCTAATTCATTATTGGAAATCAATCCTGAACCTGCCGTATCATACCTTTTTTCGGTATACGAAATAGTGGATTTTACTAACTCAATTCGGATGAAATCACGAAGCAGATCATTTGCCCTTATTTCAACAAAAGAAGCATGAACCTCTTCTTCTATAGAACTCTTTTTTTCTTGTTCTTGGTCCCAAGTCAATACTAAGCAAGCCCGAACTAATTGAATACTTGTGTCAGAAATTCCTCGAATTGACTTGCCATTTCCATAAAGTATATAATTGACAATTCGAAGTTGTACATTATCCTTTTCCTGCAAGAGATCCTGAGAGAAAAGTGTTGCTAAATTTATCCCATCAGCTATTTCATATGTGACTACGGGCCGAACAAAAACAAAATACTTTTTTTTTGTAGGTGTAATTCGTTGGACATAGATCCAATTTTTCAATTTTTTTGATCCTTTAGAATTCTTTTTTTCTATTCCTGGTGGTATCAAAACGCCACTGTGCCTAGATATTTTATCCACCTCTCCAGAAAAATGAATATCTCCAGAAAAGATTTTCAGTTCCATACTTTTTTTTTTTCTCTCCACTCGGACTAATCCACCTACTCGACTTCTTGTATTCATATTTAAAGCAAGTCGTGTATCTACTCCAATGATACTATTGTTCCGGACCATTATGGGCGAAGATCCGGGTAAGATATGCACTTCCTCGGGAATGAAAAAAAAGCGATCTACTTTCATTTGCGTTTGGTATTTCGGACTAAATTCTTTTGCTCCTCGATACTCAATAAAATCCTCTTTTTTTACGATTGAATCTACTTCGACAATCCCATATTTAGTAATTCCCGAGCTGCTTCTTCTGTATCGCGGATCATCAAAATAAGCAAGAATACTATTTCTACGTAAAATACCATTTATAGGTATTTTAATCGAAATACCAAAACAGGGTTTTAGTTTCTTTTCTTGTTCTTGATCATATTGTAAGGGAATCACGAATCTATTTCTTCGCTTTTTAGCCAAGGAATTCTCTTGACGAATAGAAGTAGAAGGCTCTATGAGATTCCAATGACCCTTGGATATGATTCGATAAGGTTTTGAATAGTCAAGAATTTCCCTATCTTTTTTACCAAAGGTATCCAACAATTTATGTCTTACTTGATCATTAGTCAGTGAGAGATCAAATATATATCTTTCTTCGAGAGAAAAAGAATTAGGATTCATTTGATCTTGATCCTTGTGGAGTGAAAAAGACACTATATTGGATCTGCATAGACCTCCTGCTAATATCCATAAATGACTTGTTTTTGGTAATAGATGAACATTACTATATGGATATTCGGGCGCATGATAGCCATCAGTACTCCAGTGCATTTCTCCTTCTGACTCAGAATAAATATGTTTTTGAACCCTTTCTTTAAAATGAAAAGTGGACGTTCCGGCACGAATCTCGGCAATCACTTGTTCTGATTCTACATATTGATCATTTTGAACTAAAATCAAACTTTTTGTTGGAATATTCACATTATGTAGAATATCTCGACTCTCAATAGTTACATACAAGTCTATAAAACATAGAAAAGCAGGATGCCCATGACGGGTACGTGTGGGATGAACCAAATCCTCATCAAATTTGATTTTTCCATTAGAGGGAGCTCGTACATGTTCGGCAGTACCACCTGTGAATACTCCGCCGGTATGAAAAGTTCTTAATGTTAGTTGAGTCCCCGGTTCCCCAATTGATTGACCCGCAATAATGCCTACGGCTTCTCCCAACTCGACCAGGTCACCATGAGTAGGACTCCGGCCATAACATAATTGACAGATCCAAGATGTACTCCTGCAAGTAAAAGGGGTTCTAATATATATTGGGTGTGCTCGAAAGGTTATGAATCGATTAACAAGTCCAATTCCAATATCTTTATTTCGAGTGGCAATGCATCGTAGACCAATATATATATCGTCTGCTAATACACGACCAATTAGTGTTTGGACAAAAATCTTTTCCGTCATCCCATTTTGAGGACTCACGGAAATACTTCGGATAGTACCACAATCCGTTCTACGTACAAGAATGTGTTGAACTACTTCAACAAGTCTACGCGTGAGGTATCCAGCATCTGATGTTCGTACAGCAGTATCTACAACTCCTTTGCGGGCTCCGTAGCAAGAAATTATATATTCTGTCAAAGAAAGTCCTTCCCGTAAATTGCTTTGAATGGGTAAATCAATCATTTGTCCTTGAGGATCCGACATTAATCCTCGCATACCTACTAATTGGTGTACTTGAGATGCATTTCCTCTAGCCCCCGAAAAGGACATTAGATGGACTGGATTAGAGGGATCAGTCATCCGAAAATTAGGATTCATTTCTTGTCTCAAATATTCACTTGTAGCATACCATATCTCAATGGATTGACGTAATTTTTCTACCACATGTACATTCCCATAATGATGGTTTTTCTCTAAAAGAAAACTTTGTTGTTCAGCGTCTTGAACTAACCATCCCTTAGAAGGTATTGTTAAAAGATCATCAATCCCTAATGAAATAGATGTAGCAGTGGCTCGCTGGAAACCCAAAGCCTTCACTTGATCCAGGATATGTGATGTATATGCCATTCCGAAATGATCTATTAATCTGCTAATAAGTCGTTTCATAGCAGTTCCATCTATCACCTTATTGTGAAAGACCAGATCGGTCCGTTCTGCCATAAGGACCTCCATATTCTGCTGAGTAAGATTCCACAATGGGCCTGGGTCAGTGATTCGAAAACTTCCTTTCCTAAATCTTGATTCACACAGAAATTAAGAAATTATGATACCGGTGAAATTGGAGAGACCC